TAACATTAAGAACTTTTCATACCGGAGGAGTATTCACGGGGGGTACTGCAGAACATGTGCGAGCCCCATCTAATGGAAAAATAAAATTCAATGAGGACTTGGTTCATCCGACACGTACACGTCATGGGCATCCCGCCTTTCTATGTTCTATAGACTTGTATGTAACCATTGAAAGTGAAGATATTCTACATAATGTGAATATTCCACCCAAAAGTTTGCTTTTAGTTCAAAACGATCAATATGTAGAATCAGAACAAGTAATTGCTGAGATTCGCGCAGGAATATCCACTTTGAATTTTAAAGAGAAGGTTCGAAAACATATTTATTCTGATTCAGACGGAGAAATGCACTGGAGTACCGATGTCTATCATGCACCCGAATTTACATATGGTAATGTTCATCTATTACCAAAAACAAGTCATTTATGGATATTATTAGGAGGGCCGTGCAGGTCCAGTCTAGTCTACCTTTCGATCCACAAGGATCAGGATCAAATGAATGCGCATGCTCTTTCTGGCAAGCGAAGATATACTTCTAACCTCTCAGTAACCAATGATCAGGCGAGGCAGAAATTGTTTAGTTCGGATTTTTATGGTCAAAAAGACGATAGGATTCCTGATTATTCAGACCTTAATCGAATCATAGGTACTGGTCAGTATAATCTCGTATATTCGCCTATTCTCCACGAGAATTCTGATTTATTGTCAAAAAGGCGAAGAAATAAATTCATCATTCCACTACACTCGATTCAAGAACTCGAGAATGAACTAATGCCCTGTTCAGGTATCTCGATTGAAATCCCCGTAAATGGTATTTTCCGTCGAAATAGTATTCTTGCTTATTTCGATGATCCTCGATACAGAAGAAAGAGTTCGGGCATTATTAAATATGGGACTATAGAAACACATTCAGTCATCAAAAAAGAGGATTTGATTGAGTATCGAGGAGTCAAGGAATTTAGGCCAAAATACCAAATGAAAGTAGATCGATTTTTTTTCATTCCTGAAGAGGTGCATATCTTGCCCGGATCTTCTTCCCTAATGGTACGGAACAATAGTATCGTTGGGGTCGATACACAAATCACCTTAAATCTAAGAAGCCGAGTCGGTGGGTTGGTCCGGGTGGAGAGAAAAAAAAAACGAATTGAACTGAAAATCTTTTCTGGAGATATCCATTTTCCTGGAGAGACGGATAAGATATCCAGACATACCGGCGTTTTGATACCACCAGGAACAGGAAAAAGAAATTCCAAGGAATACAAAAAAGTTAACAATTGGATCTATGTCCAACGAATTACACCTAGTAAGAAAAGGTTTTTTGTTTTAGTTCGACCTGTCGTTACATATGAAATAACGGACGGTATAAATTTAGCAACCCTTTTTCCACCGGATCCATTGCAGGAAAGGGATAATGTGGAACTTCGAATTGTCAATTATATCCTTTATGGAAATGGCAAACCGATTCGAGGAATTTCTGACACAAGTATTCAATTAGTTCGGACTTGTTTAGTATTGAATTGGAACCAAGACAAAAAAAGTTCTTCTTGCGAAGAAGCCCGTGCTTCTTTTGTTGAAATAAGGACAAATGGTTTGATTCGACATTTCCTAAGAATCAACTTAGTGAAATCCCCTATTTCGTATATCGGAAAAAGGAATGATCCGTCGGGGTCAGGATTGCTCTCTGATAATGGATCAGATTGTACCAATATCAACCCCTTTTCTGCCATTTATTCCTATTCCAAGGCAAAAATTCAACAATCTCTTAACCAACCTCAAGGAACTATTCATACGTTGTTGAATAGAAATAAGGAATGTCAGTCGTTGATAATTTTGTCAGCAACCAATTGTTCTCGAATGGGGCCATTCAAGGATGTAAAATATCACAGTGTAATAAAAGAATCAATTAAAAAAGATGCCCTAATTCCAATTAGGAATTCATTGGGCCCTTTAGGAACATGCCTTCCAATTGAGAATTTTTATTCATCTTACCATTTAATAACTCATAATCAGATCTTAGTAACTAAATATTTGCAACTTGACAATTTAAAACAGACTTTTCAAGTGATTAAATTTCAATATTATTTAATGGATGAAAATGGAAAAATTTTTAATCCCGATCCATGCCGTAACATTATTTTAAATCCATTCAATTTGAATTGGTCTTTTCTCCATCACAATTATTGTGCAGAGACATCTAAAATAATTAGTCTTGGACAGTTTATTTGTGAAAATGTATGTATAGCCAAAAAGGGACCGCCCCTCAAATCGGGTCAAGTTATACTTGTTCAAGTTGACTCGATAGTGATACGATCAGCTAAGCCTTATTTGGCCACCCCCGGAGCAACTGTTCATGGCCATTATGGGGAAACCCTTTACGAAGGAGATACATTAGTTACGTTTATATATGAAAAATCGAGATCTGGTGATATAACACAGGGTCTTCCAAAAGTAGAACAGGTGTTAGAAGTGCGTTCGATTGATTCAATATCCATGAATCTAGA